GTCGTATCGATTGGTTGAAAGGCTTGAAAGAAAACGTTGTTCTAGGGGGTATGATACCCGTCGGTACTGGATTCAAAGGATTAGTACACCGCTCACGTCAACGTAAGAGCATTCCTTTGAAAACAAAAAAGAAAAATTTATTCGAGGGGGAAATGAGAGATATTTTGTTCCACCACGGAGAGTTATTTGATTCTTGCATTTCAAAAGATTTCTAGGATATATCAAAGTAATCATTTAGAGAGGCGAATACGGTCCTGTGATTTGTTACATATGATTTGTTAATAGTAATAAAGAAACAAGGAATAGAAAGAAATGAATCGCTTGGATCGGCTATCAACGTCTAATCTCCGCGAAAAGAGAAGGTTCCATCGGAACAATTTTTTATTTTAGTAGGTTACCTTGGCTCTCTTTTTTTTTCAAAGAAAAAAAAAAAAAAAGGGGGGGGGATAAAGTGTGGGGAGAAATGATAAGAAGGTATTGGAACATTAATTTGGAAGAGATGCTTGAAGCAGGAGTTCATTTTGGTCATGGTACTAGAAAATGGAATCCGAGAATGGCACCTTATATTTCTGCAAAGCGTAAAGGTATTCATATTATAAATCTTACTAGAACTGCTCGTTTTTTATCAGAAGCTTGTGATTTAGTTTTTGATGCAGCAAGTAGGAGAAAACAATTTTTAATTGTTGGTACCAAAAATAAAGCAGCTGATTCAGTAGCACGGGCTGCAATAAGAGCTCGGTGTCATTATGTTAATAAAAAATGGCTTGGCGGTATTTTAACGAATTGGTCCACTACAGAAACAAGACTTCAAAAGTTCAGGGACTTGAGAATGGAAGAAAAAGCAGGGAAACTCAACCGCCTGCCGAAAGGTGATGCGGCTCGATTGAAGAGACAGTTATCTTACCTGCAAACATATCTGGGCGGGATTAAATATATGACGGGGTTACCCGATATTGTAATAATCGTTGATCAGCAAGAAGAATATACAGCTCTTCGAGAATGTATCACTTTGGGAATTCCAACGATTTGTTTAATCGATACAAACTGTGACCCGGATCTCGCAGATATTTCGATTCCAGCGAATGATGACGCTATTGCTTCAATCCGATTAATTCTTAACAAATTAGTATTTGCTATTTGTGAGGGTCGTTTTAGCTATATACGAAATTCCTGATTAATAATAAAATAAATAAATTATTTTGTGAACTCAATAGATTTATGTAATCGGTTACTATTACTGAATCGCACAAAAGAGATAAAAAGACTGGCGATATTATGTGATTAGTTGGTATCCAAAATATACAATTCAAAGAGGCAAGTCAAAAAAAATTGGTTGAATCAAAATAATTCCTTTTAATGTTTTTTTTCTTTCAGAGGGCAATATGAATGTTCTATCATGTTCCATCAACACACTAAAAAGCTTATATGATATATCTGGTGTGGAAGTAGGTCAGCATTTCTATTGGAAAATAGGAGGTTTCCAAGTCCATGCCCAAGTACTTATTACTTCTTGGGTTGTTATTGCTATTTTATTAGGTTCGGTCATTGTAGCTGTTCGGAATCCACAAACCATTCCGACTGCCGGCCAAAATTTCTTCGAATATGTCCTTGAATTCATTCGAGACGTGAGTAAAACTCAGATTGGAGAGGAATATGGTCCATGGGTTCCCTTTATTGGAACTATGTTTCTATTTATTTTTGTTTCTAATTGGTCAGGGGCACTTTTACCTTGGAAAATCATAGAATTACCCCATGGGGAGTTAGCTGCACCTACAAATGATATAAATACTACTGTTGCGTTAGCTTTACTTACGTCAGTAGCATATTTTTATGCAGGTCTTAGCAAAAAAGGATTAAGTTATTTCGGTAAATACATTCAACCAACCCCAATCCTTTTACCCATTAACATTTTAGAAGATTTTACAAAACCTTTATCACTTAGCTTTCGACTTTTTGGAAATATATTAGCGGATGAATTAGTAGTTGTTGTTCTTGTTTCTTTAGTACCTTTAGTGGTTCCTATACCGGTCATGTTCCTTGGATTATTTACAAGCGGTATTCAAGCTCTTATTTTTGCAACTTTAGCTGCGGCTTATATAGGTGAATCCATGGAGGGGCATCATTGACTAATTTTCGAGATTGTTTTTTTAGTTTAGTGCAACCAAATCTATGCCTTGCCGAAGATAATCTATTTAATGAACATATACATAAATAGACAAAAAGATCTATACGATCTAGAGGAATAGTACAATATTTAGAGAATTGCAAACAAAGGAAAAAGATCTAAAAGATCTTTTTCCGAAAATAGGTTGGGCCCTTTTATACCTCCTTTCAATGAATATTATCTTTATATTGTTTTGATTGGTTTGGTCATTCAATTCCAATTTTAGGAATTATAATCTGAATAAAAATTCTTTATTTGGTTACGATGTACAAATAATAATAATAAAAAAAAAGAGGTTATATAGAGTGATTCCCCTTTCAGTCGGTTTTATTCAAT